ATCACAATAGAGAAGACTGTGATTCTTTCTTTTTGTAACCCCCATACATCTTGCATGCATATACTCTCATATCTAGTATCATAAAATGAAAGATTATGTATGTCCAATTCTCAATTGATCCCTCGTTACTGCGAAGTAATAGGTAGGGATGACAGGATTTGAACCCGTGACATTTTGTACCCAAAACAAACGCGCTACCAAGCTGCGCTACATCCCTTTCAATTGGTCTACAGTGTCATTGTAAAGAATCCCTGTCTTGTTTTCCATATCGTTATTTCTTCCATTAATATACACAACTTATCTTGTCTTCTTTTTTGTTTTGGTCTCATATCATATAACATATAATAATAATAAAAGACTTATATACATATGAAATCCACCGTAAAAAAAAAAATGAATAGTTTTCGGGAATGCTCAGGAAGAAAGGGACGTATTTTTCTCTTTTAATTTTAAGAAATGAAACAAAATCTTATCCGCCGAATCATTGTACATTTCAATTTGAATTAGGGATTCCGCGTACAAATACAAGTAGTCCTTAACTACATATGCATCTGATCATATATGTATTACCATTATGTATTACAATAAAGAAGGAGGATTTTCAATGCGAGATCTAAAAACATATCTCTCCGTGGCACCGGTACTAAGTGCTCTATGGTTCGGGTCTTTAGCAGGTCTATTGATAGAGATCAATCGTTTCTTCCCGGATGCGTTGACATTCCCTTTTTTTTCATTCTAGTTATTGACATGGGAAGGGTTGAAGAAGATTAGAGATACAATCAAATATCTGTGACTAATTCCTCTCCCCCTCTTTTTAGAAAGGGAGGAAAGAAAAAGAATAAAAGTGGATTCAACCTCAGTGAAACTCGGGTTCAGGTTCAGGCTCTAAGTAAATTAATAATAGAGTGAGAACGAAAATGGAAATGTGGGTCTAGGGTAACAGTATCATACAAGATACTTAAATAAAATACTGTATTGCAATTCTAAATATAGTTAGAAATCATTGTATTACTTATTATTTTTATTTACTATTCATTGCAACGAAATCTTTCATAATTAATTTTAATTGGATTTCGAGTTAGCAACTTCTTTTTTTTCGTTCCTTTCTTCTTCGCTTCGGATCGAAAAAATAGAAGCGTTGAGTGAATCAAAAACCCAAAGGAGGTTCATGGCCAAGAGTAAAGATGTCCGAGTAACGGTTATTTTGGAATGTACCAGTTGTGTCCGAAACGGTGTTAATAAAGAATCAACGGGCATTTCCAGATATATTACTCAAAAGAATCGACACAATACACCTAGTCGATTGGAATTGAGAAAATTCTGTCCCTATTGTTACAAACATACGATTCATGGGGAGATAAAGAAATAGATCGAACCGAGTGCCTGTGTGTCACCCTTCCAAGGAACAGGAAAAATGACATATTATATATATAACCTATATTTAAATAGAAACAAATCTATATATAAACAAACCAAATCCTATTTCTTAATTCTAATTCATTTGTGATTGTGATTTGACCGAAATAGGATTTTCGGGATAAGGAATAAACAAACCATGGATAAATCCAAGCGACTTTTTCTTAAATCCAAGCGATCTTTTCGTAGGCGTTTGCCCCCGATCCAATCGGGGGATCGAATTGATTATAGAAACATGAGTTTAATTAGTCGATTTATTAGTGAACAAGGAAAAATATTATCTAGACGAGTAAATAGATTGACCTTAAAACAACAACGATTAATTACTATTGCTATAAAACAAGCTCGTATTTTATCTTTGTTACCTTTTCTTAATAACGAGAAACAATTTGAAAGAACCGAGTCGACCGCTAGAACTACTGGGCTTAGAACCAGAAATAAATAGGCTTACTCTTCAATTGAATCAAAATTCCAATCTGAACTCAAACGCCGATTGATGTTTTGTTCGAAAAATCGGAGAATACGGATTTGATTGTCGTGTCGTAAGACAAAAAAAAAAGAATCGGGGAAGAAGAAGAAATCTTTTTTTTTATTGAACGCATTCGCTCATTTTGACGACTTTATCACTTTCTCATATTATCATATTTTATTATACTAATTTCTACTCTACCTTCCCGGAGTTCATTCTCCGGGGAACTCCATTTAAATTATTCCGGTGGATTTCTTCCAATCCCTTTATTTTATGATCTCATTGGAAATCATATAAAGACAATTCTTATTTGATATAGCTATTTGTGCAAGTATTTTACGATTAAGAAGCAATTGCCTCTTGTACAGATCGTGTATTAATCTACTATAACTATAGGATACCCTATTCTCGCGAATTACTGCATTTATCCGAGTGATCCACAAACGACGAAAATCTCTCTTTTGCCTATCTCTATCCCGATGAGCCGAAACCAAAGCTCTTATTTTCTGTTGAGTAATAGTTCGAGTAAGTCTCGAATGAGCACCCCGAAAGCTTGATGCAAATAAACGAATTTTTGTTCTACGTCTCCGAGCTATATATCCTCGTCTAATTCTGGTCATTGAATAAATGAAACTTTGATGAATAACTAATTGATTTCCTTTCTTTCAGTTATTCTTTTCCCCTTTTCTGGTCTATTAATAACAAAACGGATTCTTCCAATGTATAAAATAAAAATTCCAATGGCTTTTGCTACTATAACCTTCCCGACCACAATTTTTTTTTTCTTTTTTCTAGGCATTTTACCTTGAAATAAGAAATTTATTGATACGAGGTATCAAAAACATAGTAACTAAAATAAAGTAGTAAATATAAATAGATAAAGAAATAGTGGTTCCATCGTTTCTATGGTTACTTCTTAAACGGTGAGGTCCTCTCTATACACCGGAGCCCCTTCCTTCATTTAATCAATATTATTGGTAACTTGTACAGTTCACACCCTTTGGCTCTACCCATGAATTATCCAGTAATAGGTCTTTCACAATGAAATCTACCTATACAGTAACGGTATTTAATTATGAAGGTTAGCTAGGTAGCTGACCCTGTTAGTCCGTTCTTGCAAGAGTGGGAACATAATCTTTCTACTTCTTAAATAGGATTTCCCCCGCTTAATGGATAACGATTTGCTACCAATGGGGAATTGCTTTTTGAGGTGATTGGATTTGCACCAATGGAAACCATAAATTTCATACACAATAGAGGGATAGAATAGATCTTTTTATTTTTAGTTTTAGATAGTGAATGGAGTTCTTCCATTCTATCCTATTCACATTCTATCCTATTCACATTCTATCCTATTCACTGGTACTGATCATTGATACTGGAAAAATTATTTTCTTTCTTTTGTCCCAGCCCATGATCTGAACGAGTCACACATACACCCTAGTACATGTTCCTCGGCGCTGAGGACATCCCCGAAGAGCGGGAGATTTCGTGACATTTCTGATTGGCTGTCTTGTGTTTCTAATAAGTTGTTTAATAGTTGGCATGCTGAATCGTATACATAATGGGTTGGTTTAGATCGATCCTAACCGGATAATTATGAATTATACTTCTATTTACTAGAATATTAAATTACTAGAATATTAAACCCGGTATAAATAAAATCTCAATCAAATCACGGATTTGCGTGAAATCCCTGCTATTTTCATTCAACCGCTACAAGATCAACAATTCCATGAGCTTGGGCTTCTGTTGCTGACATAAAAACATCCCTTTCCATGTCTTCGAATACAACCCATACGGGTTTGCCCGTTCTTTGTACATAAACCCTTGTGAGGATTTCGCGCAGTTTCAGTAGTTCTTCCGCTTCCAGGACAAATTCTCCCGCTTGTGCTTCATAAAAAGCAGCAGCAGGTTGATGGATCATTACCCTGATGATATAACATAATAAATGGTTCCTCTATCTCGCATGATGAGGTGAAGAGATAAAGAATAACAAGAAAAAAAAAGATAGAATTGAACAACCGTACAGGCATCTTTTGCGCATTGCATACGGCTCTATAATGGAATTGACTTTTACCTTCCATCGAAGAAAGAGAAAATATAGGATCTATCAGACCCAGATCGGTAAATGCTCCAATTACCACCCTTTCTTTCGGAGGAGTTAAAAAATACTATGATGGTTCCGTTGCTTTATATATTTATTTCGTCTGTGATTCAGCAATCCCAAAGTTTCTTTTTGATCCTAAAATAAGGAAAAAAAATAATCTTTATTTTCTTTTTTTTTTTATTTTCGTACTTTTGATAACATAAATATTGTTAAGAGCCTTCCGGTGTGAAAACAAAAAAAGTTTGTGACGCTGAAATGGACTCCCGATAGATAAGAAAAATCGGAAATACCTTTTCTCTCATACTACTCTTTCGATACATAATCTAATGTTTTGAAAAAACAATAAAAGAATTTTCTCATATCGAATTCGAAGTGCCATGCTATTATTACTTAATATTCCTATTTCATGTGGCGAAGGCACAGTCTTCTTTTTTCTCTCAAATAAAAAACTCATTGGCGCCAAGCGTGAGGGAATGCTAAACGTTTGGTAATTTCTCCTCCGACCAGGATAAAGGATCCCATTGAAGCGGCCAATCCCATGCATACTGTATGTACATCTGGTCCCACAAATTGCATGGTATCATAAATAGCTATTCCGGGTAGTACCCATCCGCCAGGAGAGTTTATAAACAAATACAGATCTTTGGTATCATCCTCTATACTGAGATATACCATAAGAGCAATAAGTTGATTCGAGATCTCGCTATCAACGTCTTGGCCTAAAAAAAGTAATCTTTCTCGATAAAGTCGGTTGATTAGGATAAAATTGTATCCCTTAGAAACCGTACATGCATCTTTTGATGCATACGGTTCAAAAAAAAATCGCGAAAAAAAAAAAAGAAAAAGAATCAATGTGTAGATTCCAGCCCCCTTTCTTTTTTCATAGCAGGCTCTTTCTAACGAAGGAACTTTTTCTTCCATTTTTCAAGAAAGATAAGTTTTGGCCCGTTTCCCTATAATATAAAATAGAAAAAGAATTCACTAAACTTACCGAACTAACTTCTC